GTTCTTGTAGTTAAATTTTTTAACGGCGGTTTTTCAGGCCGTAGATCTCGGAGAGAGGCCGAGCAGGAACTTATGATAGAGTTTGTTCTGTTTTTAGGGGTGTGTTTTGCTTTGGGGGGTTTGGCAGTTGCGTCTAATCCGTCTCCTTATTATGGGGTTTTAGGGTTAGTAGTTGCGGCTATTGCGGGATGTGGTTGGTTAGTAAGCTTAGGGGTTTCTTTTGTGTCTTTGGTGCTTGTGATGGTTTACTTAGGGGGAATGTTGGTGGTGTTTGTTTATTCGGTTTCGCTAGCGGCCGACCCGTTTCCTGAGTCTTGGGCTAGTTGGGGAGTTGTTGGTTATGGGTTTGGGATAGGGTTTGTTGTGTTGGTGGGTTTTGTCATAGGGGGTGCGTTGGGATTGTTGGGAGGGGAGAGCACGGTTAATAGTGGGGGATTGATGTCTGTTCGATCGGATTTTAGTGGTGTGGCTGTTCTTTATTCGGAGGGAGTGGGGTTACTTTTGATTGGGGGGTGAGGGCTGTTGTTGACTTTGTTTGTGGTGTTAGAGCTTGTGCGGGGATTGTCTCGGGGAGCGATTCGGGCTGTTTAGGGAGGGGTCAGGGAGTAGTTTAGTCTAAAATGCCAGCTTTGGGAGTTGGTGATGAAGGTTTGAATCCTTTCTTCCTGATAATGTGATGGGGAGGGAAGGTAGTGTAACTCTAAGAAGGGGTTTAGTCTTCAATCTTTGGTTTACAAGACCAATGTTTTTATAAACTATTAGAGTAAATTAGAGCTTTAGTAGTTTATTTTCTAGCGCGGCCGCGATAGGGAATAGGACTAGAATGATTGTGAAGTAGGAGAGTGAGGCTAGTTGGCCAATGATGATGAATGGGTGTTCTACTGGTTGGCTTCCCACTCATGTTAGGACAAGGACGTTTGCAACTAGGGCTCAAAATAGGATTTGGGAGATAGGGCGGAAAGTTATTGATCGTAATTTTGATGTGTGGAGTAGGGGTAGAAGGAATAGTACGAGGATTGAGGCAGCTAGGGCTAGTACACCTCCTAGTTTGTTTGGGATGGATCGTAGGATAGCGTAGGCGAATAGGAAGTATCATTCGGGTTTAATGTGGGGAGGTGTTACTAGGGGGTTGGCGGGTGTGAAGTTTTCTGGGTCTCCTAGTAGGTTAGGGGAGAATAGGGCTAGGGAGACAAGTAGAGAGAATATTAGTGCAAATCCTAGGATGTCTTTTACGGTGTAGTATGGGTGGAATGGGATTTTGTCGCAATCTGAGGGAACTCCTGTTGGGTTGTTTGATCCCGTTTCGTGAAGGAAGGTGAGGTGGACTAGTGTGAGGCCTGCGATTACGAAGGGGAGGAGGAAGTGAAGAGCGAAGAATCGAGTGAGGGTTGGGTTGTCAACAGAGAATCCTCCTCAGGCTCATTCTACTAGTGTTTGCCCAATGTAGGGGATTGCTGAGAATAGGTTTGTAATTACTGTAGCGCCTCAGAATGATATTTGTCCTCATGGTAGGACGTAGCCTACGAAGGCGGTTGCTATGAGGGTTAAGAGTAGAATTACTCCGACGTTTCAGGTTTCTTTGTTTAGGTATGAGCCGTAGTAAATTCCTCGGCCGATGTGTAGGTAGATGCAGATGAAAAAGAAAGAGGCTCCGTTTGCGTGGAGGTTGCGAATTAGTCAGCCGAACTGTACGTCACGGCATATGTGGGCTACAGAGGAGAAAGCTAGGTTGGTATCTGCTGTGTAGTGTGTGGCTAGCAGAAGACCGGTAACGATTTGAGTAATTAAGCAGATGCCTAGTAGAGACCCGAAGTTTCATCATGTTGAAATGTTTGATGGTGTTGGTAGGTCAATCAGGGCGTTATTGATGATTTTTAGGATTTGGTGGTTTTTACGAAGGTTGAGGGCCATTGGTTTTCTGTATGAAGACATAAGGATAATGATGATGGAGAGGGCGAATGTTCCTAGGTAGGCTTTGATTAGGCCAGGGTGAAGGGAGGTGGCAGTTTTGGCTGCTATTGATTGCAGATTGGCCAGTCCTTCTGGGCCTAGGATTTTGTATCAGGATAAGTCGATCAGGTGTGAGGCAATGTTTTGTCCTCCGTTGAGGAAGTTGGATGTGCTTAGGCGGTGGGTTAGAGGGTTGAAGTATCCTAGGGATGTAGAGAAGTTTGATAGGGTGGTTTGTTTTGTGAGGAGGAGGGTTTGGGCTATTTTTGAGATTTCTAGAGCGAGGGCGATTCCTAGGGCGGTGACTACTAGAGCTGTTATTTTGATGGATAGGGGCATAGTTATTGTGGGTGTTTTTGTTGGAATGATGAATGAGGTAATGAGGAATCCTGCTAGAATGCTTCCTAGTGCAAGTCGAGTGATGGGTGAGGTTACTGCTGGGTTGTTTTCATTTATTGGGGTTAAAGGGGAGATTCGGACAAAGCCGGTTTGTACTAGCACGGTTATGCGGATTGTGTATACCGCGGTAAATGATGTGGCTAGTAGGGTTAGTAGTAGGGCTCAGGTGTTTAGGTAGGATGTGCTTAGGCTTTCGATGATTTGGTCTTTTGAGTAGAATCCTGCTAGGAAGGGTGTTCCTATTAGGGCTAGGTTTCCGATGGTTAGGCATGAGGTGGTAGTTGGTATTGTTTTTTGGAGTCCTCCTATTTTTCGAATGTCTTGTTCACCATTTAGGCTGTGGATGATGGATCCTGAGCATAGGAAGAGTATGGCCTTGAAGAATGCGTGGGTTGAAATGTGCAGGAAGGCGAGTTCGGGGAGGTTTAGTCCGATTGTAACCATTATTAGGCCTAGTTGGCTTGAAGTGGAGAAGGCGATGATTTTTTTAATGTCATTTTGGGTGAGAGCGCATGTGGCTGCAAATAGGGTGGATAGGGCTCCCAGGCAAAGGCATAGGGTTAAGGCGGTTTGGTTGTTGTTGAATAGGGGATGGGTTCGGATTAGTAGGAAGATTCCGGCTACTACTATTGTGCTTGAATGGAGTAGGGCGGATACGGGGGTAGGTCCTTCTATGGCGGCTGGGAGTCAAGGGTGTAGGCCAAATTGGGCGGATTTTCCGGTTGCAGCCAGGATTAGGCCTAGGATGGGGAGTGTTGGAGTTTGGGAGGGGGATGGAAGTTGTTGGATTTCTCAGGTGTTTGTGGCAGATGCTATTCATGCTATGCAGAGGATTAGGCCGATGTCACCAACACGGTTGTATAATACGGCTTGTAGGGCAGCAGTGTTAGCTTCTGCTCGTCCGTGTCATCAGCTGATTAGTAGGAAGGATATGATTCCTACCCCTTCTCAGCCGATGAATAGGACGAATAGGTTGTTAGCGATGATTAGGATGAGTATCGCTATTAGGAAGAATAGTAGGTAGGTGAAGAATTTTGTGATGTAGGGGTCTGAGGCTATGTATCATGTTGCGAATTGTAGGATTGATCATGAGACAAATAGTGCGATTGGGAAGAAGGTGAGTGAGTAAAAGTCTATTTTTAGGCTAATAGGGATTTTAAAGTTCATGATAAATTTTCATTCTCATAGAGAAGTTAGGCTTTCTATCCCTGAGTAGATGTGGATGGTCATGGGGATTAAGCTGATTAGGAATGAGGTTTTGACTGTGTTTGTGATGGAGTCGGGAGTGTTTTTGAAGCTGGGAGAGAGTAAGGGGAATAAGATGGGAGTAGAAAGGGTCATTAGGGTTAGGATTATGAATGTGTTTAGGGTTATGGATAGATCCATTACTTTCACTTGGATTTGCACCAAGATGAGTGGCTCCTAAGACCATTGGATTACTATTATCCTTTGAAAGTAAGGGGACTGAGGTTTTATGCTCAGACACAAGAGTTAGCAGTTCTCGTTGGTTTAACCTCCCCTCGGCAGGTAAGAAGAGTTTAACTTCTATCTTTAGGATCACAGTCTAATGTTTTGATTAAAACTATACTTGCATATGGGGATGCCTGAGATCAGTTCAGGTTTGAGGATTAGGAGTAGTATTGGGATCATGTGAAGGGCTATGAGGAGGTGCTCCCGAGTAGAGGAGTTTTGGACTGAGGTGATGTGAGATGGGAGTACGCCTCGCTGTGTTGTTGTTAGTATGTATAGGGTGTATGAGGCGGTGAGTAGGATTGCTGCTCCTGTTAGGATAATTGTAAAGGCAGATCAGTTGAATAGTGCAATGACGATGGTTAGTTCTGCTATGAGGTTGGTGGTTGGGGGGAGGGCTATGTTTGTTAGGTTGGCTAGGAGTCATCAGGTGGCTATGAGTGGTAGGAGGGGCTGGAGTCCTCGAGTGAGTAGGAGAATTCGGCTGTGAGTTCGTTCGTAGTTAGTGTTGGCTAGGCAAAATAGTATTGATGAGGTAAGGCCGTGTGAGATTATTAGGATTATTGCTCCTGAGAATGCTCATTGGGTTTGGATTATGGTTGCGGCTACGACTAGTCCTATGTGGCTGACGGATGAGTAGGCGATTAATGATTTTAGGTCGATTTGTCGTAGGCAGATTGCGCTGGTTATTAGTGCTCCTCACAGGGCTAGGGTGATGAATGGGTAGTGTAGGTTGTTTGATGTTGGGTTTACTAGTATTGTAATTCGTATGATGCCATATCCTCCTAGTTTTAGGAGTAGGGCAGCTAGTAGTATTGAGCCTGCGATAGGGGCTTCTACGTGGGCTTTAGGCAGTCATAAGTGTAGGCCGTATAGGGGGGCTTTGACTATGAAAGCCAGTAAGAGTGCGATGCTTGCGACTAGTCCGGATCAGGAGGAGTTTAATGTAGGGTGTGATAGTTTTAGTATAGGGAGGTAGAGTGTACCGATTTGATTTTGTAAGTGTAGGATGGCGATTAGTAGGGGTAGTGAGCTGGCTAGTGTGTAAAATAGGAGATAAATACCAGCGTTTAGTCGTTCTGGTTGGTTTCCTCATCGTGTGATGAGGATGAGGGTGGGGATAAGGGTGGCTTCGAATGCGAGGTAGAAGAGTATTAGCTCAGAAGCTGAGAAGGCTAGGAGGATGAACAGTTGGGCTAGGATTACTGTTGTGGCAAAGATTCGTTTGCGGATGGCGGGTTCTTGTTCTAGGTGGTTTTGGCTTGCTATGATTATGAGGGGCAGGAGTCAGCATGAGAGGACTAAGAGGGGAGAGGAGATTTGATCGATTGATGTTCAGGGGGTTAAGCCTTTGTTTGGGTAGTATGTTGGTACTAGTCATTGTAGGCTGATGGTGGCAATAAGTAGGCTATACAGTGTGGTATTAGTTCATAGGTGTTTAAGTGGAGACATGAAGGTTAAGGGTAGGAGTATTGCAGTAGGGATGATGATTTTTAGCATTGTAGGAGGTTGAAGTTATGTAGGTGGTCTGAGCCGTGAGTTCGAGTGGAGGCTACTAGTAGGGCTAGGCCTGTGCCTGCCTCGCAGGCGGAAAATGTTAGTATGATGATTGGTAGGATAGTGGAGGATGGTGATTGCATTTGGATAGGTCATATAGCGAGTGCTACGTATATTGATAGTATCATGCTTTCTAGACATAGTAGAGCTGAGATTAGGTGAGTGCGGTGGAAGGCTAGTCCTAGACTGCTTAGAGTGAAGGCTGAGTAGAAACTGAGGTGGAGGTAGGACATAAAGAAAGTTATAGGGTGTGAGCTATAATTTGTTGAGTCGAAATCAACCGTCTTAATTAGACTAACTTTCTGTTACTCTGCTCATTCTAGTCCTCCTTGAATTCATTCATAGATTAGTCCTAGTGTTAGAAGAAAAAGGAGGAAGAAAGTTCAGATTAGGGTGGTGGTAGGGGATTCTAGTTGAATAGCTCATGGAAGTGGGAGGAGTAGGGCGATTTCTAAGTCAAATAGGAGGAATAAGATGGCTACTAGGAAGAATCGGATTGAGAATGGGAGTCGAGCGGATCCTAGGGGATCGAATCCGCATTCGTAGGGGGATAGTTTTTCTGGGTCTGGGTTTATTTGGGCTAGTCAAAAGTTTAGTAGTGTTAGTAGGATGCTTAGGGTAAGTGATAGGGTTAATATGAATAGGATTATGTTTATTACTCTTCTCTGGGTTTAAACCAGATTCTAAGGATTGGAAGTCGATTGTAATAAATATACTAGAAGAGTAAGATCCTCATCAGTAGATAGAAATGTAGAGGAATAGTCATACGACGTCTACGAAGTGTCAGTATCAGGCGGCTGCTTCAAATCCGAAGTGGTGGCCTGATGTGAAGTGGTATTTGATTAGACGCAGCAGACATACTAATAGGAATGTAGAGCCAATGATTACGTGTAGGCCGTGGAATCCGGTGGCAACAAAGAATGTGGAGCCGTAGATTCCGTCTGCAATAGAGAATGGTGCTTCGTAGTACTCTATAGCTTGTAGTGCGGTGAAGTAGAAACCTAGGAGAACTGTTAGGGTTAGTGCTTGGATTGCTTGTTTTCGGTTGGCTTCTGTGATGCTGTGGTGGGCTCATGTTACAGTAACTCCGGAAGCTAGAAGGATAGCGGTGTTTAGTAGTGGTACGTCTATAGGGTTTAGGGGTTTGATTCCAACGGGTGGTCATTGTCCTCCTAGTTCTGGAGTAGGGGCGAGGCTTGAGTGGAAGAAGGCTCAGAAGAAGCCTAGAAAGAAGAATGCTTCAGATGTGATAAATAGGGCTATGCCGTAGCGTAATCCTTTTTGTACGGTGGGGGTGTGATGACCTTGGAATGTGCTTTCTCGGATGATGTCACGTCATCACTGGAATATGACTAGGAAGGTAGAGATTAGGCCTAGAATGAGGAGCCGAGGTGAGTTGGTGTGGAATCATATTGTTAGTCCTGAAGTGACTAGGAGGGCGGCGGCAGCTCCTAGGATAGGTCATGGGCTGGGGTCTACTATATGGTATGAATGTGCTTGGTGTGCCATTGTGGGTGTTAAATATTTTCTTGTAGGTAGAGGCTTAGTAAGAGAACGAAGACGTAGGCTTGGATCATTGCTACCGCTACTTCTAGGATGGTTAGTAAGAGTAGGATTAGTAGGGTTAGGAGTGAGACTGCTGGTATTGTGGAGAATAGGGTTGTTGTGGCAGTGGAGATGAGTTGAATAAGTAGGTGGCCTGCTGTGAGATTGGCTGTTAGGCGTACGCCTAGGGCTAGGGGTCGGATTAGTAGGCTCGTTGTTTCGATTAGGATTAGGGCTGGGATTAGTGGTGTTGGGGTGCCTTCTGGGAGGAGATGTCCTAGTGAGATGGAAGGTTGGTTTCGTAGGCCTGTTAGTAGGGTGGCAAGTCATAGGGGAAAAGCCAGGGCTAGGTTTATAGATAGTTGAGTGGTTGGGGTGAATGTGTATGGGAGTAAGCCTAGTAGGTTGATGAGCAGAAGGAAGATTATTAAAGATGTTAGGATTAGGGCTCATTTATGTCCTTTTTTATCTAGGGGTATTATTAGTTGTTTTGTGACTAGGTTGATGAATCATAGTTGGAGTGTCGAAAGTCGGTTAGTGATTCATCGGTTGTCTAATGAGGGAATTAGGAGGGCTGGAAATGTTATTGAGATGAGGATAAGTGGGATTCCTAGGAAGGATGGGCTTGAGAATTGGTCGAAGAAGCTTAGGTTCATGGTCAGGTTCAGGGGGTGGTGCTTGGAGCGATGGGAGGTTTGTTAGATAGAGGGTTTATAGATACAAATGTGAGAATTTTTGGTTGGATAATAAGGGAGAAAGTGAATCATGAAATGATCATGATAAAAAGTCAAGGTGCAGGGTTTAGTTGAGGCATGTCATTAAGGAGGGGTGTAGCCCTCTTTCTTTAGCTTAAAAGGCTAATGCTGATTCATAGCTTCTTAATGATTAGGAGGCTGTTATAGAGGATCAGCTTTCGAAGTTAGCGAGGGGAGTGGATTCTACTACGATTGGCATGAAGCTGTGGTTGGCTCCACAGATTTCTGAGCATTGTCCGTAGAAAACTCCGGGTCGGGAAGCAAGGAAGGAGGTTTGGTTTAGGCGCCCTGGGATGGCATCAGTTTTTACTCCTAGGCTAGGGACTGCTCATGAGTGAAGTACATCATCGGCGGTGACGATTACTCGGATGGTAGAGTTTATTGGAACTACAGCACGGTGGTCGACTTCTAGTAGTCGGAAGTGTCCCAGAGGTAGGTCTGATGTTGGGATTATGTAGGAGTCGAATGTAAGATCTTTGAGGTCAGAGTATTCGTATGTTCAATATCATTGGTGGCCGATGGCTTTTATGGTTAAATCAGGTTCGTTGATTTCGTCTATCATGTATAGAATTCGTAGGGATGGTAGAGCAAGTGTAACTAGGACTATGGCTGGGAGGATTGTTCAGACGAGTTCAATCGCTTGTGCATCTACTGTGCTGGATGAGAGTTTTTCCGTTAGTATGTGGATTATGAGGTAGAGTACTAGGCTGCAGATTGCTAATGCGATTATCAGGGCGTGATCGTGGAATCCTATTAGTTCTTCTATGATAGGGGAGGAAGCATCTTGAAAGTTGAATTGTGAGTGGTTAGCCATGTTTGGTTGTAGAGACGTGCAGGGGTTTCATCTGCAATTTAGTCTTGACAAGACTATGTAATTATTTTACTAACGTCTCTATGAGAAAGAAGCATAAGTGGTCTATGCGGTTGGCTTGAAACCAACATATGGGGGTTCGACTCCTTCCTTTCTTGGACTTGGACGAAGGCGGGTTCTTCAAAGGTGTGGAATGGGGGTGGGCAGCCGTGGATTCATTCGACGTTGGTGCTTGTTAGTTCTGGGTGTAGAACTTCACGTTTTGATGCAAAGGCTTCTCAAATGATGAAGACTAGTATGATTACGGCTGTTAAGGAGATGAGTGATCCAATTGAGGAGATAGTGTTTCATAGGGTGTAGGCGTCTGGGTAGTCTGAGTATCGGCGTGGTATACCGGCTAGGCCTAGGAAGTGTTGAGGGAAGAAAGTTAGGTTGACTCCTACGAATATTACGCCGAATTGGGCTTTGGCTCATGTTGAGTGAAGGGTGTATCCGGTGAATAGGGGGAATCAGTGCGTGAAGCCGGCTAGGATAGCGAATACTGCTCCTATTGATAGGACGTAGTGGAAGTGGGCTACTACGTAGTAGGTGTCGTGCAGTACGACGTCTAGTGAGGAGTTTGCCAGGACAATTCCTGTTAGACCTCCAATGGTAAATAGGAAGATGAATCCCAGAGCTCACAGTATTGGGGGGTCTCATTTGATTACACCACCGTGGAGTGTGGCTAGTCAGCTGAATACTTTAATACCGGTTGGGATGGCAATGATTATAGTGGCAGATGTGAAGTATGCTCGGGTGTCAACGTCTATTCCGACTGTGAATATGTGGTGGGCTCATACAATGAATCCTAGGAATCCGATGGACAGCATAGCTCATACTATTCCTATGTAGCCGAATGGTTCTTTTTTNCCTGCGTAGTAGGTTACGACATGGGAGATGATTCCAAATCCTGGGAGGATTAGGATGTAGACTTCTGGGTGGCCGAAGAATCAGAAGAGGTGTTGGTATAGGACTGGGTCGCCTCCTCCTGCTGGGTCGAAGAATGTAGTGTTGAGGTTGCGGTCTGTTAGGAGTATTGTGATTCCTGCGGCGAGTACAGGGAGAGAGAGAAGGAGGAGCACAGCGGTGATTAGGACTGATCATACAAATAGGGGTGTTTGGTATTGGGATAGGGCTGGGGGTTTTATATTGATAGCTGTTGTGATGAAATTGATAGCTCCTAAAATTGAAGAGATACCAGCTAGATGTAGGGAGAAGATTGCCAGGTCTACTGAGGCTCCGGCGTGGGCTAGGTTACCGGCTAATGGGGGGTATACTGTTCAACCTGTACCGACTCCTGCTTCTACCGTAGAGGAAGCTAGTAGAAGGAGAAAGGATGGAGGAAGTAGTCAGAAGCTTATGTTATTTATTCGTGGGAATGCTATGTCTGGGGCTCCGATTATTAGGGGGACTAGTCAGTTTCCGAAGCCTCCAATCATAATAGGCATGACTATGAAGAAAATTATTACAAAGGCATGGGCTGTGACGACTACGTTGTATACTTGGTCGTCTCCTAGAAGGGCCCCTGGTTGACCTAGTTCTGCTCGGATGAGGAGGCTTAGGGCAGTACCTACTATCCCGGCTCATGCGCCGAAGATTAGGTATAGGGTTCCGATATCTTTGTGGTTGGTTGAGAATAGTCATCGGTCGATGAATGTCATAGGTAAGATGGCTGAGTGAATAAGCGTTAGGTTGTAGCCCTTTTTACAGAGGTTCAATTCCTCTTCTTATCGGCTCTGTAGTGAAATTCATAGTGAGTTGCAAGCTCATTGATGTACATTGATCGTGTGCCGGAGTCTTAGGCAGAGGCCTGTTGGTTAGGGCATATAGCTGTTAACTATAGAGTCATGGGATCGAAGCCCATCTGCCTAGTAAGTTGCAAGGTCCTAGCTTAATTAAAGTACCTGAGTTGCATCCAGGGGATGCAGGATAGCGGCCTGCGGACTTTAGCAGAAACTAAGAGAGTCTAACTCTTATTTAAGGCTTTGAAGGCCTTTGGTTTGAATTAATCCTAAGTTTCTTAAATGATAGCGAGGATCATGGGTGAAATAGGGAGGAGAATGATGGACATTGTGGCTAAGACAGCAATCGCAGTGTTAATTGATTTGCTGGTGCGTCATTGTTTTATGTGGTTTGTGGTGTGTGGTGGGAGTGTAATTGTTGTGCAGTATGCAAGGCGGAGGTAGAAGAATAGGCTTAGTAATGAGAGGAGAGATATGAGTGTGGCTGCAGGGATTATTTCTTGTTTGGTTAGTTCTTGAATAATTAGTCATTTAGGTAAGAATCCTGTTAGGGGTGGGAGTCCTGCGAGAGAGAGTAGGGTTAAGAGTAGGATTGCGTTTAGTGATGGGACTTTAGTTCATGCGGTCATCAGGGTGGATAGTTTCATTACTTTGATTGAGTTTAGGGCGAGAAAGATAGTTGCGGTTATTATAGTATATAAGTAGAAGTTGAGGAGAGTGAGTTTAGGGTTGTAGATGATGATGATCGCTATTCAACCAAGGTGCGAGATAGAGGAAAAGGCCAAGATTTTTCGAATTTGCGTTTGGTTAAGGCCTATTCATCCTCCGACGGCTGCTGAGAGGATAGCCAGGGTAGTCAGGAGTGTTGGATTTAGTGATTGTGAGGTTATGTATAGTAGGGTGATTGGGGGGAGTTTTATGAGGGTAGATAGTAGGAGACCGGTGGAAAGGGGAGAGCCTTGTAATACTTCTGGGAATCAGAAGTGGAATGGGACTAGACCCAGTTTTATTGCAATGGCTGAGGTTAGAATTAGGCCAGATATAGGATGGGATAGTTGGGTAATGTCCCATTGTCCGGTGTGTCATGCGTTGGTTATGCTAGAGAATAAGACTAGGGCGGAGGCAGCTGCTTGGGTTAGGAAGTATTTAGTGGCAGCTTCAATAGATCGTGGGTGATGAGATTTTGAGATTAATGGCAGGACGGCAAGTGTGTTAATTTCTAGGCCGGCTCAAGCTATGATTCAGTGATTGCTCGAGATTGTGATGGTGGTCCCCAGGAGGAGGCTAGTTACGAAGATTAGTTTTGCTTGGGGGTTCATTAGCAGGGGAAGGAGTTAAACCATCATTTTCGGGGTATGGGCCCGATAGCTTGCTTAGCTGACCCTACTAGAAAATAATATAAAGGAAGTATAGAGGGCTTTGATCCCTTTAGTGTAGGTTCGATTCCTGCTTTTCTAAGCCGTAGGAAATGAGAGGGCTGGTATACCTCCATGTTCACTTTATCATAGTGACCCTTAGTGTTCAGGCACATTTCCGGGGGGTCTTAGATAAGGAGGTAGTCCTGCATAGCTGATTGGCATGCTAGTGTGTCAGAGGCACAGAGCAAGTGTGAGTGGTAGAAAGTTTTTTCATAGTAAGTGTATTAGCTGGTCATATCGGAATCGTGGGTAGGAGGCACGAATTCATAGGAATCCTGCTGATAGCAATAGGACTTTCGTGGCTAGTACTACGGGGAATAGTTCTTGGGGGAGATTAAGTAGGCTTGGGTTGAAGAAAAGGATGGTGGTAATGGTGTTCATGAGCATGATATTGGCGTATTCAGCCAGGAAGAAGAGTGCGAAGGGTCCTGCCGCGTATTCTACATTAAACCCAGAGACTAGTTCGGACTCTCCTTCTGTTAGATCAAAGGGGGCACGATTGGTCTCAGCAAGTGTAGAAACGTATCATATTATGGCGAGGGGTCAGCATGAGAAGATAAGGTATAGAGGCTCCTGGGTGACTGCAAGGGTGCTTAGAGTGTAGTTACCGCTAAGTAGTACGACAGATAGGAGAATAATAGCTAAGGTTACTTCATAAGAGATTGTTTGGGCTACCGCTCGTAATGCGCCAATTAGTGCGTATTTTGAGTTGGAAGCTCAGCCAGATCATAGAATGGAGTATACTGCCAGGCTTGATATGGCTAGTAGAAATAGTAGGCCTAGGTTGAGGTCTGCTAGTGAGAAAGGTAGGGGCAAGGGGGTTCAGATGGAGATCGCCAGGAGTAGAGCTAATATTGGGGTCGCAATGAATAAGATTGGTGATGATGTCGAGGGTCGAATGGGTTCTTTGATAAATAGTTTTACTCCATCTGCTAGGGGCTGTAGGAGACCGTATGGGCCTACAATGTTAGGGCCCTTTCGGTTTTGTATGTAACTTAGGATTTTGCGCTCTACCAGTGTGAGAAAGGCCACTGCAATTAAGATTGGGAGGGCGTAGGAAAGGGCTATGATGAGGTTAATTAGCAGGGGGTGGTTAGTCATGGGTTGTTGGGTTAAGCTAGGGAGAGGATTTGAACCTCTGAGTTAAAGGACTTAAGCCTTTTGCATTTTCCGAGCTCTGCCACGCTAGCTGGTCCTTTTCTTGGACGTGGGGTGGAGTGATAGCCTTTTGTAATTTAGTTGATTTCATTACTTAAGGCGAAGGCTTGCTTGTAGTATTGGCCTCACTTTTCCTATCCTTTCGTACTGGGAAGAGTTCATCATAGATAGAAACCGACCTGGATTACTCCGGTCTGAACTCAGATCACGTAGGACTATTAATCGTTGAACAAACGAACCCTTAGTAGCGGCTGCACCACTAGGATGTCCTGATCCAACATCGAGGTCGTAAACCTCCCCGTCGATACGGACTCTCGGAGGAGATTGCGCTGTTATCCCTGGGGTAGCTTGGTCCATTGATCAATTATATTGGGTCTGGATGCTATTAGCACGTTGAGGGGTTGCTCTCAGTCTAGAGGTGTGGTCTAATCTTTGGAGGTTTTGTTTTGCTCCAAGGTCGCCCCAACCGAAAAACGCAGACCAGTATCTTATGTGTCAGTGAACCCGGTGGGTGAGTAGGTGATTTAAGGTGGTTGCTGGTTTTAAAGTTCCACAGGGTCTTCTCGTCTTATGTGTTTATCCCTGCTTTTGTACAGGGAGATCAATTTCACCGATTGCCTGTAAGAGACAGTTAAGACCTCGTTTAGCCATTCATACTAGTCTCGATTTATGGGACAATTGATTGCGCTACCTTTGCACGGTTAGGATACCGCGGCCGTTGAACGTGAGTCACCGGGCAGGCATCACCTTCAATACTTGTTTGTGGTTTGCTGAAGGCTATGTTTTTGGTAAACAGTCGGGCCTTGACGGGTTTGCCGAGTTCCTTTTACAGGTTTTAATCTTTCTTAGTAGACGCTCCTCTGTCGGGTTAACAATGTACATAATACTCTGCTTGTTTGATTTATCGTATATTGGTGGTTTGTTAATAATGTGCCGATGTAAGCTTGCGTCGTAGAGGGAGAACCCAGGTTACTCATTCTAGCATTAATTCTCCTATTTAAATATAGGTTAGCCTGTTAATGGGGAGGGAGTCATATTGTTCTTATATTTTTGTAGAGTAGAGCTTTAACGCACTCTTTGTTGATGGCTGCTTGAGGGCCCACAGTATGATTGGTAAGTCCTTATTTATCCGCTCGTAGAGATTGTATTCTTTTTTAAAGGGGCTGTACCCCCTTTAAATAGCCCTTAATTCGCTTCATTAGGGTTTGTGTGCTTTCCTTGGAGAAGAATTAAGAGTGAACTAAGATTCGTTTCACAGGCAACCAGCTATCACCCAGCTCGATTGGCTTTTCACCTCTACTAACAAGTCATCCCACTCTTTTGCCACAGAGACGGGTTCGCTCAAAATAGCTGCTCGTAAGTAGCTCGCTTGGGTTTCGGGATGGCAAACTTAAATTCATTTTGCTTGGTTTTTCTTGCTAGACCATGATGCAAAAGGTACAAGGGTTGATCTTTGCTGTTTTTAGCTTAGTTTATTTCACTAATATTTCATCTTTCCCTTACGGTACGTAGTCTCTATCGCTCCAATGGTGTCTTTTCTATCGCCTATACTAGGACTAGTAAATGCTTTAGTTGGGTGTATGAAGTGACTTTGTTATTCCAGGTCATGTCGATTGGGCTAGAGTTTGGCATCAAGACGATCTGGTGTTAGCAGACATTTTTCAGGTGTAAGCTGAATGCTTTTATTTAAGCTACGTCTTGGTGTACTAAGTGCACCTTCCGGTACACTTACCTTGTTACGACTTACCTCATCTTTGGCTGGATAGCTTATTAATTTAGTGGGGGGGGGGGGGCGCCTATGAGGAGGGTGACGGGCGGTATGTACGTGCCCCAGGGCCGGCTTAAAGAGGGCTCGATTGTCCCACTTTACTGCTAAATCCGCCTTCCAGGGGTTATTTCATACCCCTTTGCCGTTATGTTCTAACTTAGAAAATGTAGCCCATTGCTTCCATTCCATAGGCTATACCTTGACCTGTCGTATTAGCGTGGTGGGGCTGTTGCGCTCACTGTTGGGCTTTCAGGGTAGGTGAGCTGGAGACGGCGGTATGTAGGCTGTTTTGGCAAGGAATGGTCAGGTATATCGTGGATCATCGATTATAGAACAGGCTCCTCTAGGTGGGTTTGGGACACCGCCAAGTCCTTAGGGTTTTAAGCGTTGGTGCTCGTAGTTCCCGGGCGGATGCTTTAGTAGGTGTAAGCATCAAGATTTAGGGCCAGGCATAGTGGGGTATCTAATCCCAGTTTGGGTCCTGGCTTTCGTGGAGTTCAATCAATCGTTGTACTAAGATCTTCTTTGACAAGGTGGCCTTATTGGCATCTTGGGCTTGTGACAGCTCAGTTGCTTTTTAATCTTAGTTACTTGGATAGCATGTGACCACTCTTTACGCCGTTATAATGTTAATTTGGGTCTCCTGTATGACCGCGGTGGCTGGCACAGGATTTACCAACCCTAAATTTGCTATGGCTAAGTCAAGTTTACACTCATTGCTTAATATTAACTACTGCTGAATACCCGTGGGGGCGTGGCAAGTGCTAGGCGTCTTGGGCTACAGTCATGGTGAGCCTGATACCTGCTCCTATCTACTTAAATTAAGGTGTCCAGGGCATCTACACTGGCGCGCGGATACTTGCATGTATATACCTAGCAAAAACTAACAGTAAGGTTAGGACTAAGTCTTTTGTTCTCGGGTGTGTGTGGCAGCCATCTTGACATCTTCAGTGTCATGCTTTCTATAAGCTACAAGAACGTGGGGGGTTTCGTTTATAATTGATTCATAATTTGCGATCATGATTTCTATTTTTGTTTGGTTTTTGTGGCGACATAAAAAGGTAAATGGTAGGGGTAAATCAGTTGTATGTGGTTTGTTTTAGGGTGAGATGTAGTATGATGATGACGATTAATTGTTGTTTGTATGGTAGCAGAAAGTACAGAGGAAAGTTAATTTAAGATGGATTGATGATAAAAAATTTGGAAAATGTAGGGATAAATGGTTTAATTTTTTAACAAAAAAACAAAAAAATGTCAAGATAAAAAAAAAGAATGCGAAAAACTCGATTTAAATGACAGTTCCTAGAACATGGAGTAATAATTTTTATGTCCGGCAACCATTACACTATCTGTTGTCTAGAGGTGATTAGCGCGCACACCATGAATGGGGTCAAAGTGCATCAGTGCCAAGTTTGAGACGACCTTATCCGTCAAACCATGACATTCTGGGTGTTAGGGGATTCATATGCGCGGTAGTCATGTGATGGACATGTCAAGAGGAAGATAACACCTGCGCTGCACTTGAAGGGCTTATTGAGAAGACGCCGAAAAGAAAAAAGTGAAGAAGGTCGGTATGCCGAGGTAATGAAGGTAGGGAGGATTGTTCAACCGACCACTTGTATCAGTGAAGAGCAAGAAGGACGGAAGAGTGGAGGTTATGTTCCTGAAGTTACAACCACTAGCGCAAAAGAGCAAGTTTACTAGATGTATGCGCCTGCAGTGCAATAACGTAATTTACCCCTGGCGTTGAGTAGCTCGGTTCTCGTGAGAAGCGCGATCAATAGATAACCATATCCTCTGGCTTGGGAGTGCTTGAAGGCTGTTGGTGAAGGATATTACCTAGGAGGTGGGCGAATTCAGTTGACTAGGGGAATGCAAAGGTGTACTGGGACATCCCTCGTTCGCTTGGTTGGATGGAGAGCATAGTAGAGAAGTGTCTGGGTCTTTGGGTAACGCTTGCGGCTTGGCTGTAGGTAGGAACACTTGGGCTATATGGTACCTGAAACAAGAATGTCTCTGGAGGGTGTATTGGCCGAATGAGGTCCGTTTTGGAGATAATGTTTGGGCATTTTGTGGAGAGGCATAGCGTATGATTTGGACTATCCTACATTTCATGGACTGTCTGATGTGGCGGAGAGTGCGATGCATATTATACATACCCTTAAAGCATGAATAAAAACATGCTGGGGGGGGAAGGGGGGGGTCCCCATAGAGAGGTGGAGTTAGGA